AAAGAGGAGTAATGCTTCCTAGCACGGGACAGAGAATAAGACCACTTAGATCAGAATAGCATTCACAGAAATGTTCTAACATAGAGTAGAATCGAAGATTGAAGAGATTAGTTGACAACAGTAAAAAAATGGGCGCCTAATTCCAATACAATAGGGGTCTATCAGTGCAAGTCAGCTGAAGAACGTGATTGATGAGTGGGTAGGTGGCTTAGGTCCACCTCTCGCCCAGTGGGAAGTAATGAGGCTAGTCTCCCCCCTGAATGAAGAAGTAGTGGGCCCCCTTCCCTTCGGCCCTTTATTTAGATTCTTTCTATTTTTGAATTCTTTATCCAATTTCTAAAAAATATCTCTGGCAAAAAAAAAAGGCAATTCGTCGATTTCAATCCCTTGCCTTTTTTCAGATAGCTTTCTTACGCCTATTCAGCTAGTGGGGCATTGGTCATAACCGAAATTCGTCGAAGAAAGAAAAAAGAAAGAAGAGGAAGAAAGGTAAGTTTTGTCTTTCTCAAAATAAGAGAACAAAGAAACCACTCAAAAATGAAAGTTAGATAAAGAAGTTTCAGTAAGAACTAGCACTAGACTTCTTCCCCCCTTTTTCCTCTCTCTTTTTTTTTGTGTTTCCACCCGGGCTTTTCATTCTGTTTTATTTTATAAAGAGACCCGAGGAAAAATGTGTTTAATAATTTATATAGATATAGAAAGGTGAGGATCGATGTTAATTGACTCGACTGGTTGGAGAGGAGCGAAAAACCCGGCATACGAAAAAAAATCCAGGATGACGGCTTTCAAAAGACGAGTAAGGACGTGGAGGGGGAGGCTCTCGAAACCAAACGAGACTAGAAAGAACATGGGAATTAGCACCATTCCTATGAGTGCTTTTGCCTCGAAGAGCCAACAAAGGGGCAGCCCTCTCTCTCTATCTTGGTCTCGGTTTAGCATCATCATATATCGATCTGGAGAAAATTGGGATTGGTTGTAGTGCGGATTAAGGAGCTGCTCCTCCATGCTGTGGCTGTGGAGGTGGGGGCTGCCGCCTCCCTTGGTTTTTTGGGGAAGTATCCCCATTTTTTTTGACGGGCCTGCCGAATCCTGAAAAATGGGTTCTTGGGGAAGCGTGGTAGGGGAGGGTAGGGGCTGTCGCCGCCTGATAGAGGCAGAAGCCGGGCCACCGGAGCTATCTAGTCGAGTGGGTCGATTGAAAGAGGAGGGGAGACAACTCAAATGCCAGCGCAAAAATAGAAAGAGTCGTGCCGTTCAAAGTTGAATTCTTCTAAGATCCATTGCTCGATTTTGCATGCTCTGCTCCCAAAATGCATAGAGACTCGCGAGGGCAGATCCGAGTTGGTTGGTTCGAAAAGTAATGATGGGAGAGGCAGGCTAAGTTAAATATAATAATATACTGGTGCTACTATAGAATCTTATGAATCGGGCGCGGCACACTTTCTATATCTCCTCTGTCTACAAGGTGAACAGCTTAGCTTACAGCACAGCGTGTTCGCCACCACACTGACTGGTGCATTGACCTTACCGTAAGAGGTCCGAGAGGTATGACCCTTCGATTAGAACGCCCCATATCTCGTAACACGCTCCGTGTGGCATTTCCTTTTATAAAGTCCGTATAACTTCTAACCAAAAGATTCATTCTTTATGAATCAAGTACCATTCAAAGAGTGCATTGCCTCTTTATTAATGAAGAAGAGAAGGGCTTTGTATAGACACCCTTGAGCCATGTTATGTTCGTCGCCCTAGGCTCACCATTATTTCATTTCATTCTATTTATGGGTTCTAGCTCCAAAGAACATATACATGGAGCTATGTCGACTTACGTACGTCTCGTTGACACCAAACGATTAGGTATACCACGCCACGTATCGTCCCCTCTTTCCATAGAGGAGAGAAAAAAAAAGAAATAAAAGATATAGTGATCGTGCCGTAAGACCTTGTTCGTTTCTACTTGACGTTATTTTCCTCGGTTTTTTTACATTAAATTACATAAGGTGCTAGCTTACTTAGCGCTTGCGCTAAGGACAGAGTCAAACTTGGATTTAAAAAAAAACTTTCCCTTATTAGCCGGAGTACAAGTGTACTCCTTGATCTTTAGTAAAGGCGGATTAAGCCAAAAAACATTTTTTTTTCGAAAAGTCTCAACGTCCTCGTTGAGAGTCGCTCTGCGAGACGTCCAGTAGTCTCTGACTTGGTCTTCGAATCGTAAGTTTCAGCCCGTTCCCAGCTTGCCTCGCTTTCAGGTTGGCCCTTCTACTTGACTAAGTAGTATTCCACTCGCGCAGTGGGTGTATGGGCTAGCGCATGGTGCGGTCAGCTATGATATACTCAACTTCTTCTTTAGTAAGTAGGTTCACCTACAACATCTGGTGGTGCCCTCGCGGGCACGTTCCTCTCTGGGTCGGTCTGGTCTAATCGAAGTCAACTGACTCACATGGAATACGGGGTGAGTTTTCACCGAGCTGATCGCTTTAGTCTATAGGCTACCTTTCCTATC